CTGCAGCAACAAATGCTATTCACAATGTCGGTTTAAACGAAGCAAGTTTAATCATTAGCAAAGCGGAAGTCGTGAAGGGGTACTACTGTGAAAAAATGAAAACCTCGAGCTCGAGGGCGTAGTTATCCGATAAAAAGACCCGTTTTTCATATAACTATTGGATTAAAAGATATATCTGTAAAGGAAGTATAAAGGAGCCAAATACGCCATATTATACTTCAAAGGCAACGTATGGAGAAATAAAAATAAGTAAGTACACGGATATGACGTGTCATGATATATATAGTATTGGGAGATTATGGGACAAAAAATAAATCCACTTGGTTTCAGACTTGGTGCAACCCAAGGTCATCATTCTCTTTGGTTTGCACAACCACAAAATTATTCCGAAGGGCTACAAGAAGATCAAAAAATCCGAGATTGGATCAAGAATTATGTACAAAAAAATATTCAAATATCCTCTGGTGTTGAGGGAATTGCATGCATAAAGATTCAAAAAAGAATCGATTTGATTCAGGTCATAATCTATATGGGATTCCCAAAATTATTACTAGAAGGTAAAGGTGGGCCTCGAAGAGTCGAAGAATTGCAGATAGATGTACAAAAAGAAATTCATTGTGTAAACCGAAAACTCAACATTGCTCTTACAAGAATTACAAACCCTTATGGACACCCTAATATTCTCGCCGAATTTATAGCCGGACAATTAAAGAATAGGGTTTCATTTCGAAAAGCAATGAAAAAGGCTATTGAATTAACTGAACAAGCAGGTACAAAAGGAATTCAAGTACAAATTGCAGGACGTATCGACGGAAAAGAGATTGCGCGTGTCGAATGGATCAGAGAGGGCAGAGTTCCTCTACAAACCATTCGAGCTAAAATTGATTATTGTTCCTATGCAGTTGGAACTATCTATGGGGTATTAGGCATCAAAATTTGGATATTTGTAGACGAGGAAGCCTAAGCCTTTATTTGACTTGTCTTTACGGAAATAAAAAAGCAAAAAATGACAAACTCTTTCATTCTTTTTCTGTTAAATCAAAAAAAAATGGGCAATTCTATAAGGTTGAATAAAAATTCAATTCATTTTTTTATATTGATATAATTGCTATGCTTAGTGTGTGACTCGTTGGTTTTTGTAGGGTTAGTAGTCAAAAAAACGGACTGGCCCATAGTATGAACTAATAACTATCGAACTACTAACCAACTCACCGCTTCATATTATCTGGATCTAAAGAACTAGTCACGATATGATATATTGATCATATCATTGTAGCAACTTAATTTTTGTTTGCATAAACAAGCAAAAAAAAGAAAAACCAATCTGATTTTAAGTTGTGAAGCAATAACAAAAAGAATGCAGATAAATGGAAGGGTGAGAGAAAGAGAGAAAAAGAATACTAATGCTATATGATTCCAATATGTAAGGTCTCTGAGCGATCTTATAAAGGATAGCGTAATAAAGCATCAATACTAATTTGATTGATCTATAATTCGATTAATTTGTTCATAGAACAAAAAAAGTCAAGAGCCCTGGGTCCACAAAGACTGAGAAAATTGACTCAATAACACATTTCATTTTCATTAGGAGCTCCGCTGTAGAATTCAGGCCTAACCATTAATCGCGAAGCGATGGGAACGACGGAACCCGTGGATGCAGAAGATTCTATTGAAAACGAATCCTAATAATTCATTGGGTAGGATGGCGAAACGAACCCGGGACCAATCCACTTTTATTCTGAGAGGCCATGTCATAGGATAACCCTACAACTGAAATAGATATGGAAAGAGTAAATATTCGCCCGCGAAAGTTTTTATTTTATTGGATTTCTAAATTTTGATAGATCCAATATAATATGATAATAAAAAAGACAAAACAAAATAAATACTCGTTATAATAAAACGAAATTCTATTATTATTATCTATTATCTCTAACTAATCTATAAAATAATTATCTATAACTATAAATAAATAGAAATTGAATACATGTTTAGTTTTTTTTATATAAACTATCAAAACAAGATATACAAATTTCTAATAGATTAGATATTAGATAAAATCTCAAAGACTCCCACGATTCAGTATATTATTCATTAAATACATGTATACCATGTTATAATTGTTATTTTTCATTCGCGAGGAGCTGGATGAGAAGAAACTCTCATGTCCGGTTCTGTAGTAGAGATGGAATTGAAATTGAAAAAGAACCATCAACTATAACCCCAAAAGAGCCAGATTCCGTAAACAACATAGAGGAAGAATGAAAGGAATATCTTATCGAGGTAATCGTATTTGCTTTGGTAGATATGCTCTTCAGGCACTTGAACCCGCGTGGATCACGTCTAGACAAATAGAAGCAGGGCGGCGAGCAATGACACGAAACGTACGCCGCGGCGGAAAAATATGGGTACGTATATTTCCAGACAAACCTGTTACAGTAAGACCCGCGGAAACGCGTATGGGTTCCGGTAAAGGATCTCCCGAATATTGGGTAGCTATCGTTAAACCGGGTAGAATACTTTATGAAATGGGTGGAGTAGCAGAAAATGTAGCCAGAAAGGCTATTTCAATAGCGGCATCAAAAATGCCTATACGAACGCAATTCATTATTTCGGGATAAGAATGTATAACCAAAGAAAAGAAATCTTTTGAATGAAAAAAAAAAACAAAATTATAGGTTTCTTTTTTTTTTGTTTTGGACAAACAATATTTCTTTTTTTACTTAGCCCCTTCGCAGTGAAAGAGCAAATAAAAAAAAATGATATGATTCAACCTCAAACCCACTTAAATGTAGCGGATAACAGCGGGGCCCGACAATTAATGTGTATTCGAATCATAGGAGCTAGTAATCGACGATATGCTCATATTGGTGACGTTATTGTTGCTGTAATCAAGGAAGCAATACCAAATACACCTCTAGAAAAATCCGAAGTGATCAGAGCTGTAATTGTACGTACTTGTAAAGAACTCAAACGTGACAACGGTATGATACTACGATATGATGACAATGCTGCGGTTGTTATTGATCAAGAAGGAAATCCCAAAGGAACTAGAATTTTTGGTGCGATCGCACGGGAATTGAGACAGTTAAATTTCACTAAAATAGTTTCATTAGCACCTGAAGTATTATAAGTCTAATAAAACGGAGACTCTAATGCTATTATAGCATTTGAATAAAATATGAATAGAGTAAACTAGATTAATTAGTAAATTTGTCTCACGCATATATCTTTAACAATTCATAAAATAGAAAGAAAAAAGCATGTTGATTATATCAAAGTTCGGGGGTAACAATAATTTTAATTTATCATGGGTAAAGACACTATTGCTGATATAATGACTTCTATACGCAATGCTGACATGAATAGAAAAGGAACAGTTCGAATACCATCTACTAACATCACCGAAAACCTTGTTAAAATACTGTTAAGAGAAGGTTTTATTGAAAATGTGAGGAAACATCAGGAAAACAACAAATATTTTTTGGTTTTAACCCTACGGCATAGAAGGAATAGGAAAGGTCCATGTAAAACTGTTTTAAATTTAAAACGGATCAGTCGACCCGGTCTACGAATCTATTCTAGTTATCAACGAATTCCTAGAATTTTAGGTGGGATGGGGATTGTAATTCTTTCTACCTCTCGGGGTATAATGACGGACCGAGAGGCCCAACTAGAAGGAATCGGCGGAGAAATTTTGTGTTATATATGGTAAGCTTTCTTATATCCAAATTAAGATATGGAACTTTACCATTTGTGAAAAAAAAAGATAAAGAACAGGTTTCTATTCTCACTCTCCTCTTACATTAGTTAATACTTCAAGGAGGTTTTACCGCGAATGAAAAAAGAAAACTGGATTCATGAAAGTTTAATTCCTGAATCACTTCCGAATGGTATGCTTCGGGATTCATTTAGATAATGAAGATCGGATTCTAGGTTATGGTTCAGGAAGGATTCAACGTAGTTTTATACGTATACCAACGGAAGATAGAGTAAAAATTGAAAGAAGTCATTATGATTCAACCAAAGGGCATATAGTTTCTAGACTCCGAAACAAGGATTCAAACGATTAGATGGTTTTTTTTTCAACTTCAATATTCCTTTCGGAGGGATACAATTCGAAAGTTTCAAATTTCCAGAAACTCATTTTCTTCAAATAAGTAAATTTGAAATTCAGTTAAGGAATGACAAATATGAAAATAAGGGCCTCCATTCGTAAAATTTGTGAAAAATGTAGACTGATCCGTAGACGGGGACGAATTATAGTAATTTGTTCCAACCCGAGACATAAACAAAGACAAGGATAATCTTTATAAAATAAAAGAGACTCCCTAAGGGACCCAATATACAAATAAAAAAAAGCGGAAAAGATCCGTTTTGGCATGAAATGGATATATCCATATACCTCTGACTTATATTTATGAGACGATAAAATATGGCAAAACCCGCACCCAGAATCGGTTCACGTAGGAATGGGCGTATTGGTTTACGTAAGAGTGCGCGTAGAATACCAAAAGGGGTTATTCATGTTCAAGCAAGTTTCAACAATACCATTGTGACTGTTACAGATGTACGAGGCCGGGTAATTTCTTGGTCCTCCGCCGGTACTTGTGGATTCAAGGGTACAAGAAGAGGGACACCCTTTGCGGCACAAACCGCAGCAGGAAATGCTATTCGGACGGTAGTGGATCAAGGTATGCAACGAGCCGAAGTCATGATAAAAGGCCCCGGTCTCGGACGAGATGCAGCATTAAGGGCTATTCGTAGAAGTGGTGTAATATTAAGTTTCATACGGGATGTAACCCCTATGCCACATAATGGCTGTAGGCCCCCTAAAAAAAGGCGTGTGTAAAAATAAACAAAACATTGAAATGATTTCAAGAGAAATAAATAATTTAATGATTTGATCAAATAATAAGATTACCATGGTTCGAGAGAAAGTAATAGTATCGACTCGGACACTGCAGTGGAAGTGTGTTGAATCAAGAGGAGATAGTAAT